GTTAATGTAGCTTAACAACAAAGCAAAGCACTGAAAATGCTTAGATGGATTTTTTAATCCCATAAACAAAAGGTTTGGTCCTAGCCTTATAATTAGTTGGAGGTAAGATTACACATGCAAACATCTATAAGCCGGTGTAAAATCCCTTAAAAAATTATTAAAATTTAAGGAGAGGGTATCAAGCACATAAAATAGCTAAAGACACCTTGCCTAGCCACACCCCCACGGGATCCAGCAGTGATAAATATTAAGCAATGAACGAAAGTTTGACTAAGCTATACCTCTTAGGGTTGGTAAATTTCGTGCCAGCCACCGCGGTCATACGATTAACCCTAACTAATTACTTCCGGCGTAAAACGTGTTAATTAAACCAAAAACAAATAGAATTAAAATTCAACTAATATGTGAAAATTCATCGTTAGAACTTAAAAACAACAACGAAAGTAATTCTAATTTCTTTATAAAACACGATAGCTAAGATCCAAACTGGGATTAGATACCCCACTATGCTTAGCCCTAAACTAAAATAGTTACATAACAAAACTATTTGCCAGAGAACTACTAGCCATAGCTTAAAACTCAAAGGACTTGGCGGTACTTTATATCCATCTAGAGGAGCCTGTTCTATAATCGATACACCCCGCTTTACCTCACCATCCCTTGCTAATTCAGCCTATATACCGCCATCTTCAGCAAACCCTTAAAAGGCCTCAAAGTAAGCAAGAGAATAACCATAAAAACGTTAGGTCAAGGTGTAGCCAATGGGATGGGAAGCAATGGGCTACATTTTCTATCTAAGAACATTACGCTACCCTTTATGAAACTAAAGGACAAAGGAGGATTTAGTAGTAAATTAAGAATAGAGAGCTTAATTGAATAGAGCAATGAAGTACGCACACACCGCCCGTCACCCTCCTCAAGTTAAATATACTTTATCATAAATAATAACTAGTAAAAAATTTATTAGAGGAGATAAGTCGTAACAAGGTAAGCATACTGGAAAGTGTGCTTGGAATAATCACAGTGTAGCTTAACATAAAGCATCTGGCCTACACCCAGAAGAATTCATAAAAATGAACACTTTGAACCAATTCTAGCCCTAACATTCTTTTATTTAACTATTATGCTTTATTAATTAAAACATTTACCATAAAAAGTATTGGAGAAAGAAATTTATATTAGGAGCTATAGAAAAAGTACCGTAAGGGAAAGATGAAAGACTTAATAAAAGTAAAAACTAGCAAAGATTAAACCTTGTACCTTTTGCATAATGAATTAACTAGAAATTATCTAACTAAAAGAATTAAAGCTAGAAACCCCGAAACCAAACGAGCTACCTAAAAACAATTTTATGAATCAACCCGTCTATGTAGCAAAATAGTGGGAAGATTTTTAGGTAGAGGTGAAAAGCCAAACGAGCTTGGTGATAGCTGGTTACCCAAAAAATGAATTTCAGTTCAACTTTAAATTTGCTAAAAGAACTAAAAAATCTATACGTAAATTTAAATTATAGCCAAAAGAGGGACAGCTCTTTAGGAATGGAAAAAACCTCAAATAGTGAATAAATAACAATATTATATTAACCATTGTAGGCCTAAAAGCAGCCATCAATAAAGAAAGCGTTCAAGCTCAACATAAAAAACTTACCAATTCCAAAAATTTTTTAATTTCCTAAACTATAAATTGGGTTATTCTATAATTTTATAGAAGAACTACTGTTAATATAAGTAACAAGAATATATTCTCTAAGCACAAGCGTATAACAACTCGGATAACCATTGTTAGTTATTACCAGACTATAGACCATACTTATATATTTACTTGTCTAAAATTTACCTGTTGACCCAACACAGGAGTGCTATAAAAGAAAGATTAAACAAAATAAAAGGAACTCGGCAAACCAGGACCCCGCCTGTTTACCAAAAACATCACCTCTAGCATAACAAGTATTAGAGGCATTGCCTGCCCAGTGACTGTAGTTAAACGGCCGCGGTATCCTGACCGTGCAAAGGTAGCATAATCACTTGTTCCTTAATTAGGGACTTGTATGAACGGCTAAACGAGGGTCCAACTGTCTCTTATTTTCGATCAGTGAAATTGACCTTCCAGTGAAGAGGCTGGAATCCCAAAATAAGACGAGAAGACCCTATGGAGCTTAAATTAATAAACTTATATGAATATATTCCATAAACCTAGTGGAATAAAAACAGAAATAATAAGCTTAAAATTTTGGTTGGGGTGACCTCGGAGAACAGAAAATCCTCCGAACGATTATAACATAGACCAACAAGTCAAAGTAAACCAATTTTCCAATTGACCCAAAAATTTGATCAACGGACCAAGTTACCCTAGGGATAACAGCGCAATCCTATTTAAGAGTCCATATCGACAATAGGGTTTACGACCTCGATGTTGGATCAGGACATCCCAATGGTGCAGAAGCTATTAATGGTTCGTTTGTTCAACGATTAAAGTCCTACGTGATCTGAGTTCAGACCGGAGAAATCCAGGTCGGTTTCTATCTATTAACAATTTCTCCCAGTACGAAAGGACAAGAGAAATAGAGCCACCTTTACAAAAATGCTCTTTACCAAATTTATGAAAAATATCTCAATAAAATTCATACGTAAAAATTTTTACCTAGACCAGGTTATTAGGGTGGCAGAGCCAGGAAATTGCGTAAGACTTAAAACCTTGTCCCCAGAGGTTCAAATCCTCTCCCTAATAATGTATTATTTCATTAACATCCTAACACTCCTAATTCCCGTCCTAATTGCCATAGCCTTCTTAACTTTAGTAGAACGGAAAATCTTAGGGTACATGCAACTACGAAAAGGACCAAACATTGTAGGACCCTACGGAATCTTACAACCTTTTGCCGACGCCATAAAACTCTTTATTAAAGAACCCATACGACCCCTAACAACATCCATCTCACTATTTATTATTGCACCAACCCTATCTCTCTCACTAGCCCTAAGTTTATGAATCCCCCTACCCATGCCTCACCCCTTAATTAACCTTAACCTAGGAATTTTATTCTTTCTAGCTTTATCAAGCCTTTCAGTATATTCAATTTTATGATCAGGATGAGCCTCAAACTCAATATACTCATTATTTGGCGCATTACGAGCAGTAGCCCAAACAATTTCCTATGAAGTAACCATAGCTATTATTCTACTCTCAGTACTATTAATAAGCGGCTCATTCTCAATACAAACACTTATCTCAACCCAAGAACATATATGACTTATTGTCCCAGCCTGACCAATAGCTATAATATGATTTATTTCAACACTAGCAGAAACTAACCGAGCTCCATTCGACCTAACCGAAGGAGAATCTGAACTAGTCTCAGGCTTCAACGTCGAATATGCTGGAGGCCCATTCGCACTATTCTTTATAGCCGAATACACTAACATCATCTTAATAAATGCATTAACATCAATTATTTTCCTAGGTCCACTTCATAACATAAACTTCCCAGAACTTTACTCAACAAACTTTATAACAGAAACTTTACTCTTATCATCTCTATTCCTATGAATTCGAGCATCATACCCACGATTCCGATATGATCAACTCATACATCTACTATGAAAAAACTTTCTACCACTTACATTAGCATTATGCATATGACATATCTCTCTACCTATATTTACAGCAAGTATTCCACCATACCTATAGAAATATGTCTGATAAAAGAGTTACTTTGATAGAGTAAATTATAGAGGTTTAAACCCTCTTATTTCTAGAATAATAGGAATTGAACCTAAACCTAAGAATTCAAAATTCTTCGTGCCACCTATACACCATATCCTAGTAAGGTCAGCTAATTAAGCTATCGGGCCCATACCCCGAAAACGTTGGTTTAAATCCTTCCCGTACTAATAAATCCTATTACCCTAGCTATTATTTATTTTACTATTTTCTCAGGACCCATTATTACAATATCTAGCTCAAATATCCTACTAATATGAGTAGGCTTAGAGCTAAACCTATTAGCAATTACCCCCCTATTAATTAACAAAAAAAACCCCCGATCAACTGAAGCAGCAACAAAATATTTCGTTACACAAGCAACAGCATCAATAATTATTTTACTAGCAATTATTCTTAATTACAAACAGCTAGGGACATGAATATTCCAACAACAAACAAATAACCTAATCCTCATAATAGCATTAACTTCACTATCAATAAAACTTGGTTTAGCACCATTCCACTACTGACTACCTGAAGTAACCCAAGGAATTGAACTTCACACAGGACTAATTCTACTCACATGACAAAAAATTGCTCCACTATCTATTCTTTACCAAATTTATCATCTTATTAATCCAACTATCACCCTAATACTTGCAATTTTATCAATTTTTATTGGAGCATGAGGAGGACTTAATCAAACACAAATACGAAAAATCATAGCCTATTCATCAATTGCCCACATAGGATGAATACTAGCTATCATTACATTCAACCCAACACTAACATTACTTAACCTAATTATTTACATTCTCCTAACTATTCCAATATTCATCACAATAATACTTAATTCATCAACAACAATAAACTCAATTTCCTTACTATGAAGCAAAACCCCAGCAACACTAACAATAATATCTATTATTTTATTGTCCCTAGGAGGCCTCCCTCCTCTTACAGGATTTTTACCAAAATGAATTATCATTACAGAATTACTAAAAAATAACTGCACAATTTTAACAACTATAATAGCCATAATAGCTCTACTAAATTTATTCTTCTATACACGTCTAATCTACTCTACTTCACTTACAATATTTCCAACAAACAACAACTCAAAAATATTATCTCACTTTACAAACCCAAAACAAAACCTCATACTACCTCTACTAACAACCATGAGCACAATAACTCTTCCCTTATCACCCCAACTAATCATTTAGAAGTTTAGGATATACAGTCCAAGAGCCTTCAAAGCTCTAAGAAAACACGAAGGTTTAACTTCTGTTAAGGACTGTAAGACTCTATCCTACATCTACTGAATGCAAATCAATCGCTTTAATTAAGCTAAGACCTCAACTAGATTGGCAGGAATTAAACCTACGAAACTTTAGTTAACAGCTAAACACCCTAAACTCTGGCTTCAATCTACTTCTCCCGCCTATAAAAAAAAGAGGCGGGAGAAGCCTTAGTAGGGGGTTTCCTACTCCTCCGAATTTGCAATTCGACATGAACATCACCTTAAGGCTTGGTAAAAAGAGGACTTAAACCTCTGTATTTAGATTTACAGTCTAATGCTTACTCAGCCATTTTACCTATGTTCGTAAATCGTTGATTATTCTCAACTAACCATAAAGATATTGGAACCCTATACCTTCTATTTGGTGCCTGAGCAGGAATAGTAGGAACAGCCTTAAGTATTCTAATTCGAGCTGAATTAGGTCAACCAGGTGCACTTTTAGGGGATGACCAAATCTATAACGTAATCGTTACTGCCCACGCATTTGTAATAATTTTCTTCATAGTTATACCTATAATAATTGGAGGCTTTGGAAACTGACTTGTCCCACTAATAATTGGAGCCCCAGACATAGCATTCCCACGTATAAATAATATAAGTTTTTGACTCCTACCACCATCATTTGTCCTACTACTAGCATCCTCTATAGTAGAAGCAGGAGCAGGAACAGGATGAACAGTATATCCACCTTTAGCCGGAAATTTAGCTCACGCCGGAGCATCAGTCGACTTAACCATTTTCTCACTTCATTTAGCAGGTGTATCATCTATTCTAGGAGCAATTAACTTTATCACAACTATCATTAACATGAAACCTCCAGCAATAACTCAATATCAAACTCCATTATTCGTCTGATCAGTACTTATTACAGCTGTTCTTCTACTTTTATCCCTTCCAGTACTAGCCGCAGGAATCACAATACTATTAACAGACCGTAATCTCAATACAACCTTCTTTGACCCTGCAGGAGGAGGTGACCCAATTCTTTATCAACATCTATTCTGATTTTTTGGACACCCAGAAGTTTATATTCTAATTCTTCCAGGATTTGGAATTATCTCACATGTAGTCACTTACTACTCTGGAAAAAAAGAACCATTTGGATATATAGGAATAGTCTGAGCTATAATATCTATTGGATTCCTAGGGTTTATTGTCTGAGCTCATCACATATTTACAGTAGGCTTAGATGTAGATACACGAGCTTACTTTACATCTGCAACTATAATTATTGCTATTCCAACTGGAGTAAAAGTATTTAGCTGACTCGCAACACTGCACGGAGGAAATATTAAATGGTCTCCAGCTATACTATGAGCCCTAGGCTTCATTTTCCTATTTACAGTTGGAGGTCTCACAGGAATTGTTCTATCCAACTCTTCCCTTGATATTGTACTCCATGATACATATTATGTAGTAGCCCATTTCCATTATGTACTATCCATAGGAGCAGTATTTGCTATTATAGCCGGGTTCGTTCACTGATTCCCATTATTTTCAGGTTATACCCTAAACGATACATGAGCCAAAGCCCATTTTGCAATCATGTTTGTTGGAGTTAATATAACATTCTTCCCTCAACATTTCCTAGGTCTTTCAGGTATACCACGACGATACTCAGACTATCCAGATGCCTATACTACATGAAATACAGTATCGTCCATAGGATCTTTCATTTCATTAACAGCTGTTCTTGTTATAATTTTCATAATCTGAGAAGCCTTCGCCTCTAAACGTGAAGTCATATCAGTATCCTATTCATCAACAAACCTAGAATGACTCCACGGTTGTCCCCCACCCTATCATACATTTGAAGAACCTTCCTATGTAAAAGTAAAATAAGAAAGGAAGGAATCGAACCCCCTAAAATTGGTTTCAAGCCAACCCCATAACCTCTATGTCTTTCTCAATGAGATATTAGTAAAATTATTACATAACTTTGTCAAAGTTAAATTATAGATTAAAACCTATATATCTTATATGGCTTATCCATTCCAACTAGGCTTACAAGATGCTACATCCCCAATCATAGAAGAACTAATAAACTTTCATGACCATACATTAATAATTGTCTTCCTTATTAGTTCTCTAGTACTTTATATTATTTCACTTATATTAACAACAAAACTAACACACACCAGTACAATAGACGCCCAGGAAGTTGAGACCATCTGAACTATCCTCCCAGCTGTTATTCTTATCCTAATTGCCCTTCCATCATTACGAATCTTATATATAATGGATGAAATTAATAACCCGGTTCTAACAGTAAAAACTATAGGTCATCAATGATACTGAAGTTACGAATATACAGATTATGAAGACTTATGCTTCGATTCATACATAATCCCAACAAACGATCTGAAACCAGGAGAACTTCGATTATTAGAAGTTGATAACCGAGTAGTCCTACCAATAGAACTTCCAATTCGCATACTAATCTCATCTGAAGATGTGCTCCACTCATGAGCTGTCCCATCATTAGGACTAAAAACTGACGCAATTCCAGGACGCTTAAACCAAGCAACAGTAACATCAAACCGACCAGGACTCTTCTATGGACAATGCTCAGAAATCTGCGGATCTAATCATAGTTTTATACCTATCGTTCTTGAAATAGTCCCACTAAAACACTTTGAAAATTGATCAGCTTCAATAATCTAACCTCACTATGAAGCTTAGAGCGTTAACCTTTTAAGTTAAAGTTAGAGACTTAAAATCTCCATAGTGACATGCCACAACTAGACACATCCACATGATTTATTACCATTATTTCATCAATAGCAACTCTATTTATTCTATTCCAATTAAAAATTTCCTCACAATCATTCCCACAATCACCATCTCCAAAAACACTATCAACACTAAAAACAAAAAATCCTTGAGAATCAAAATGAACGAAAATTTATTTGCCTCTTTCATTACCCCTACAGTAATAGGACTACCCATCGTCGTAACTATTATTATATTTCCATCAATTCTATTTCCATCATCAGAACGCTTAATCAACAATCGTCTCCATTCATTCCAACATTGACTCATCAAACTTATTATTAAACAAATAATATTAATTCACACACCAAAAGGACGAACATGAGCATTAATAATTGTCTCATTAATTATATTTATTGGATCCACAAACTTATTAGGCTTACTTCCACATACATTTACACCAACTACACAATTATCAATAAACCTAAGTATAGCAATTCCATTATGAGCTGGAGCAGTAATCCTAGGATTCCGACATAAACTTAAAAGTTCACTAGCCCACTTCCTCCCACAAGGAACACCCATCTCACTTATTCCAATACTTATTATTATCGAAACAATTAGTTTATTTATTCAACCAATAGCATTAGCAGTACGATTAACAGCAAACATTACAGCAGGACATCTTCTTATACATCTAATTGGAGGAGCCACCCTAGTCCTTATAAATATTAGCCCACCAACCGCAACAATCACATTTATTATTTTACTATTACTTACAGTATTAGAATTTGCCGTAGCACTAATTCAAGCATACGTTTTCACCTTGCTTGTAAGCCTCTATTTACATGATAACACATAATGACCCACCAAACACATGCATATCATATAGTTAATCCAAGTCCATGACCATTAACAGGAGCATTCTCAGCTCTTCTACTAACATCTGGACTAGTAATATGATTCCACTATAACTCCACTACTCTTCTATCTATTGGACTATTAACAAATACCTTAACAATATACCAATGATGACGAGATGTAATCCGTGAAGGAACATATCAAGGACATCACACCCCTATTGTACAAAAAGGACTTCGCTATGGAATAATCCTATTTATTGTTTCCGAAGTATTCTTCTTTGCCGGCTTCTTCTGAGCATTCTACCACTCCAGCCTTGTACCAACACATGACCTAGGAGGTTGCTGACCACCTACAGGAATTACACCACTAAACCCCCTAGAAGTCCCACTTCTTAATACATCAGTTCTTTTAGCATCAGGTGTCTCAATCACCTGAGCCCACCATAGCCTAATAGAAGGAAAACGAAACCATATAAACCAAGCCTTACTTATTACTATTATATTAGGACTTTACTTTACCGTTCTCCAAGCCTCAGAGTATTTCGAAACTTCATTTTCCATTTCAGATGGAATTTATGGATCAACATTCTTCATAGCAACAGGATTCCACGGCCTCCATGTAATTATTGGCTCCACCTTCCTTATTGTATGTCTTATACGACAATTCAAATTTCACTTCACATCAAAACATCATTTTGGATTTGAAGCAGCAGCATGATACTGACACTTCGTAGATGTAGTATGACTATTCCTATATGTATCAATTTATTGATGAGGATCTTACTCTCTTAGTATAAACAATATAACTGACTTCCAATCAGTAGATTCTGGAGCAACGGAAGAGAGTAATTAACTTGCTTATCATTATTATAATCAACAGCCTCTTATCACTAGCTTTAGTTTTAATCGCATTTTGACTACCCCAAATAAATTTGTACACAGAAAAAGCAAACCCCTACGAATGCGGGTTTGATCCAACAAGCTCTGCACGTTTACCCTTCTCCATAAAATTCTTTCTTGTAGCCATTACATTTCTATTATTTGATCTAGAAATCGCTCTACTATTACCCCTTCCATGAGCAATTCAATTTTCCAATACTTCAACAACAACAATCACGGCCTTTATTCTAGTTACCATTTTATCTCTAGGATTATGCTATGAATGAATACAAAAAGGTCTAGAATGAACAGAATAAATGGTAATTAGTTTAAATAAAATTAATGATTTCGACTCATTAGATTATGGCTACTACCATAATTACCAACATGACATCTGCCTTCCTTAATCTTATATTAGCCTTCATTTTATCACTCCTAGGCACACTAATATTTCGCTCACACTTAATATCAACCTTACTATGTTTAGAAGGCATAATACTATCTTTATTTATTATAATTTCAACAGCAACCTTAAACTCTCACTCTACAATCTCAATACCAATCCCCATCACAATTATAGTATTTGCAGCATGTGAAGCGGCAGTAGGCTTAGCCCTACTAGTAAAAGTCTCAAACACATACGGAACTGACTATGTACAAAACCTTAATCTCCTACAATGTTAAAAATTATTATCCCCTCACTTATACTACTTCCAACAACCTGACTATCAACCCCTAAAAAAACATGAACTAACGTAACATCTCATAGCTTTCTAGTAAGTCTTATTAGCCTTATCCTCCTATGACAAAATGATGAAAACTACTTAAATTTCTCCATAATATTCTTCTCAGATCCCTTATCCTCCCCACTAATCATTCTAACTACTTGACTTCTTCCACTTATACTGATTGCTAGCCAAAACCATCTAAAAAAAGAAAAACCTTCACACCAAAAATTTTACATCTCCATATTAGTAAGCCTACAAATTTTACTAATTATAACCTTCTCATCAACCGAACTAATCATATTTTATATCTTATTTGAAGCCACCTTAATTCCTACACTAATTATCATTACACGATGAGGAAACCAAACAGAACGACTAAATGCAGGAATTTATTTCTTATTCTATACACTAATTGGCTCAATCCCTCTCCTAATTGCCCTCATCTCTATCCAAAACTCTATAGGAACACTAAACCTAATAATCCTATCACTAACAACCTACTCAATTAACTCTTCTTGATCCAATATCATTCTATGATTGGCATGCATAATAGCATTTCTTATTAAAATACCATTATATGGAGTTCATCTATGATTACCCAAAGCTCATGTTGAAGCCCCAATTGCAGGATCAATAATTCTAGCAGCCATTCTACTAAAACTAGGAGGGTATGGAATAATCCGAATCTCAATAATCCTTGACCCTCTAACAAAATTTATAGCTTATCCATTCATCTTATTATCCTTATGGGGGATAATCATGACAAGCTCAATTTGCTTACGACAAACAGACCTAAAATCATTAATTGCTTACTCCTCAGTAAGTCATATAGCCCTAGTAATTTCATCTATCATAATCCAAACTCCATGAAGCTTCATAGGAGCAACAATACTAATAATTGCCCATGGTCTAACCTCATCTCTACTATTCTGCTTAGCAAACTCAAATTATGAACGAATTCATAGCCGAACTATAATCATAGCCCGAGGCCTACAAATAATCTTTCCCCTAATAGCAACACTATGACTATTAGCAAGCTTAGCTAACTTAGCTTTACCACCATCAATTAACCTTATAGGAGAACTATTCATCGCTATATCATTATTCTCTTGATCCAACTTTTCAATTATTCTTATAGGAATTAACATCGTAATTACATCTATATACTCAATTTATATAATTGTCACAACACAACGAGGCAAACTAACAAGTCACATAAACAATTTACAACCCTCACACACCCGAGAATTGACCCTCATAATTCTCCATATTATTCCATTAGTACTCCTTACCACTAATCCAAAACTAATTACAGGCCTAACAATATGTAAATATAGTTTACAAAAAACATTAGACTGTGAATCTAACAACAGGAAATAACCCTCCTTATTTACCAAGAAAGTATGCAAGAACTGCTAACTCATGCAACCATGTTTAAACACATGGCTTTCTTACTTTTATAGGATAAAAGCAATCCATTGGTCTTAGGAACCAAAAATCTTGGTGCAAATCCAAATAAAAGTAATTAACATAATCACATCATCTATTCTTACAATCTTTATTATTCTTTTATCCCCAGTCATAATCTCTATAACTAATTTAATTAAACGAATTAATTTTCCATTTTATGCCACTTCATCAATTAAATTTTCATTCTTTCTAAGCTTAGTACCCTTACTCCTATTTATTCACCAAAATACAGAATATATAATTACTAGCTGACACTGAATTACCATCAACACCATCAACATTACAATAAGCTTTAAAATTGACTACTTCTCTATCCTATTCTTATCAGTAGCATTATACGTTACATGATCTATTATACAATTCTCCTCATGATATATACACTCAGATTACCATATCAACCGATTCATTAAATACCTTACAATATTTCTTATTACTATAATTATTTTAACCTCAGCTAACAATCTATTCCAATTATTCATTGGATGAGAAGGAGTAGGAATTATATCTTTCCTACTAATTGGATGATGATACGGACGTGCCGATGCAAACACAGCAGCTCTACAAGCCATTCTCTACAACCGAATTGGAGACGTTGGATTTATTTTAGCTATAACATGATACTGCCTAAATATAAACTCTTGAGAACTTCAACAAATTCTACTTACCAACAACAGCAACTCTATCCCACTTCTAGGATTATTAATCGCAGCAACAGGAAAATCAGCCCAATTCGGACTTCATCCATGACTACCCTCAGCCATAGAAGGACCAACACCAGTATCAGCTCTACTACACTCAAGCACTATAGTTGTTGCAGGCATCTTCTTACTTATCCGATTCCACCCACTTCTATCAAATAACAACATAATTCTAACAACAATAATATGTCTCGGAGCCCTAACTACATTATTTACAGCTATCTGCGCACTAACACAAAACGACGTAAAAAAAATTGTAGCTTTCTCCACATCAAGCCAACTAGGCCTAATAATAGTAACCCTAGGAATTAACCAACCATATCTAGCCTTTCTCCACATTTGCACACACGCATTCTTCAAAGCTATACTATTTATATGCTCAGGATCAATAATCCATAACCTTAATGATGAACAGGACATTCGAAAAATAGGAGGAGTTATAAAAATTATACCATTCACATCATCCTGCCTAATCATTGGAAGCTTAGCTTTAACAGGAATACCATTCCTAACTGGATTCTACTCCAAAGACTCTATCATTGAATCCATTAATGTAAGTAATACCAACGCCTGAGCCCTTTTAATTACACTCATCGCCACATCAATAACAGCTATATACAGCATTCGAATCATTTACTTCGTAGCAATAACCAAACCCCGATATCCTCCCTTAATTATTATCAACGAAAATAACCCAAACCTTATTAATCCAATTAAACGATTAGCACTAGGCAGTATTCTAGCTGGCTATATAATCTCAAGCAGCATTCCCCCAACTAACATTCAAGTCCTTACAATACCATGATATTTAAAACTAATAGCCCTAATAATTTCCATTTTAGGATTCGCTATCGCTCTAGAACTAAATAACCTAACCCTAAAATTTTCTATCAACAAAATTAAACCCTACTCAATATTTTCAACCTCCCTAGGCTTCTTCCCATCAATTTTACACCGTACAATCCCATTTAAATCCCTTGACCCCAGCTTCAAAGTATCCCTAGGACTCCTAGACATAATCTGACTAGAAAAATCAATCCCAAAATCCACCTCATTTATTCACACTTTTACATCAAAAATATTAACCAGCCAAAAAGGAATAATTAAACTGTATTTCCTCTCATTCATAATTACTATAATTCTAGTAATTTTCCTCTACATAACTAATCCCGAGTGATTTCAATAATAATAAAAATTCCAGCAAACAAAGACCACCCAGCTACAACCATCATCCAAGTAGCACAACTATACATTGCCGCAACCCCAATACCACCTTCTAATATAATCCCCACATCATCAATCTCGTACATTATTCAATCACTCAAACTATCCAAATTAATAAACTCAGCCTCATTAAAATATTCAATAAATCATATAAACATTATTTCTATTAAAAATCCAACAACCAAAAAACTAAAAATCAATCAACTAGAACTTCAAGTCTCAGGGTATTCCTCAGTAGCCATAGCCGTCGTATAACCAAATACAACTAACATCCCACCTAAATAAATTAAAAACACTAACAAACCCAAAAACGAACCACCAAAACCTAAAATTATTAAACAACCAACAAACCCACTAACAATTAACCCCAATCCCCCATAAATAGGCGAAGGTTTTAACGCCAACCCAAGACAACCGCCCAAAAATACTAAACTTAAAATAAAAATATAATTATTCATTATTTCCACACAGCATTTAACCGTGACCAATGACATGAAAAATCACCGTTGTAATTCAACTATAGAAACTCCTAATGACAAACATCCGAAAAACCCACCCACTATTCAAAATTATTAACCACTCTTTCATTGACCTACCTGCCCCTTCAAATATTTCATCATGATGAAACTTCGGCTCACTACTAGGAATTTGCCTAATAATCCAAATCATCACAGGCCTCTTTCTAGCAATACACTACACATCAGACACAATAACAGCATTTTCATCAGTAACACATATCTGCCGAGACGTAAACTACGGATGACTAATCCGATATATACACGCAAACGGAGCATCAATATTTTTTATTTGCCTTTTTCTTCATGTAGGACGAGGAATGTACTATGGATCTTATATATTTATAGAAACATGAAACATCGGAATCATCCTACTCTTCACAGTGATAGCCACCGCATTTATAGGCTATGTTCTCCCATGAGGACAAATATCATTCTGAGGCGCAACAGTCATTACAAACTTATTATCAGCAATCCCATATATCGGAACTACCCTAGTAGAATGAATCTGAGGAGGATTCTCAGTAGATAAAGCAACACTAACACGCTTCTTCGCATTTCACTTTATTCTCCCATTCATCATTACAGCTCTAGTCTTCGTCCACCTATTATTTCTCCACGAAACAGGTTCCAACAACCCAACAGGCCTAAACTCTGACTCAGATAAAATTCCATTCCATCCTTATTATACAATCAAAGATATTCTAGGAGTAATCATAATAATTATATTCTTAATAACCCTAGTATTATTTTTCCCAGATTTATTAGGAGACCCAGACAATTACACACCAGCTAACCCACTTAACACCCCACCCCACATCAAACCAGAATGATATTTCCTATTTGCCTACGCCATCTTACGATCTATTCCTAATAAATTAGGAGGAGTTTTAGCCCTAATTCTATCTATCCTAGTCCTAGCCCTGCTACCATTCCTCCACACATCTAAACTACGAAGCCTAATATTCCGTCCTATCACCCAAACTCTATACTGAATCCTAGTAGCTAACCTTCTCGTACTAACCTGAATTGGAGGCCAACCAGTAGAACATCCATTTATTATTATTGGACAACTAGCATCAATCAGTTACTTCTCCATTATTCTAATCTTTATACCAATAGCAGGAATAATTGAAGACAATATACTCAAATGAAACCTATGTCCTAATAGTATATACTATTACCTTGGTCTTGTAAACCAAAAATGAAGAACAAATCTTCTTAGGACATCAAGAAGAAGGAATACTCCCCACCATCAACACCCAAAGCTGATATTCTCATTAAACTACTTCTTGACGTACATAAAATTATCTAGTACATTAGAACATTTATGTATATTGTACATTAAATTATTTACCCCTAGCATATAAGCAAGTATTATTAATCAATGATCTAAAGACTTAAAATTATTATTTAACATAAAACCCATAATAACATGAATATTATATATATTACATATAATTAATGCTAGTAGGACATATCTGTGTTATCTTACATACACCATTACAGTCATAAACCTTTCTCTTCCATATGACTATCCCCTTCCACATTTGGTCTCTTATTCTACCATCCTCCGTGAAACCAACAACCCGCCCACCTATGCCCCTCTTCTCGCTCCGGGCCCATTAAACTTGGGGGTAGCTATACTGAAACTTTATCAGACATCTGGTTCTTACTTCAGGGCCATCAAATGCGTTATCGCCCATACGTTCCCCTTAAATAAGACATCTCGATGGTACGGGTCTAATCAGCCCATGACCAACATAACTGTGGTGTCATGCATTTGGTATTTTTTAACTTTTGGGATGCTATCACTCAGCATAGCCGTCAAGGCATGAAGATCAACTTAAAGTCCAGCCGAACCTTCTAGTTAAGGATCATTTATCCACATAATAAAAACCTCCTAAGGCAATCTTTTAATGCTTGAATGACATATTACTAAAATACTACAGATTTTGTGAATCAAACCCCCCCNACCCCCAAAAAAAATGCCAAACCCCAAAAACATTTTTACCTCATCCAACCTTAATTTTTNACATTCTAGTGGTTCACAAAATATAACTTAATTTTTAGTATTAGACAAATAATTACATTCACCTGAATTACCTAACAATCCAATTCTTACCAAAACTGTCCTAACGAAAATTTTCTA